ATTTCAATTTCTTCTTCCAACTCTTCCAATTTTTTTTCAGTCCGGTTGCGAGGTCTAAATATAAATATTAAGTATGAATCATAGTTCTAATACTTTAGAATCTATTTTCTATATTCCGTGCTCCAGATACTAGAATAAATATCTGACGGGGTAAAGCCATCTCTATCAAGATGACGGATCCATTTTATGTTCTGTACTATCAATAGGATCAATTCTAACAAGTCACACACTCATATTCCGGAAATACAGAAAGAAAGAAGTTTCACGGTCGAACTACCAAATCCAAATAGAATGGGCTAAAAATCAAAGACCTAACTGCTAAACTTTTTTTTTCTATTGAAAAGCTAGTTAGTCGATTCTTGTAAATCTAATTCATCGAATCGAAATTTCGTCCAGTAAAATGGACGAATTATAAATCTCTAAAATAATAGAGAGAAATATCGCAAATAGAGCCATTGCAACACCCATCAAAGGAGTAGTTCCCCACCCCGGGGCTACTTTACCATATTCTGAATTCAATGGTTTCAATAAATCCCCTACAACAGTTCGTCTTGGACCAGATCTAGAACTACCCTCAACGGTTTGTGTAGCCATAAATCCTATTTTTTATTCATTGAGATTTGTTGACTTTGTATACCATTCCGCTGTAAATAAAGGATCTTACCCTATAGATCCATTGTGGTCTTGATATTCTATAATAATGGAAACAGCAACCCTAGTTGCCATCTCTATATCTGGGTTAATTGTAAGTTTTACTGGGTATGCCTTATATACTGCTTTTGGGCAACCCTCTCAACAACTAAGAGATCCATTCGAAGAACATGGGGACTAGTTGAAGTAATGAGCCCCCAATATCCCAATATTGGAGGCTCATTGCTTCAATTGAGATAATGAAAAATCATTTCGTCTTTTTAGTTGGAACTTTAGGAGGTTCTCTAAAAAAGATAGCGAAAAAAATAATTCCTAAAGTCGAGACTAAGAGGAATGTATAAACCAATGCTTCCATAGATTTGATCGTGGTTTACAATTATAGCTTTCATACCTGTTTTAGGGGGATTATCTCCCGGATAAAGAAAAAGAAAGAACAAGAGTAAAACAAAATGCAATGATTCAAATCACAACAAAAACAAAAAAAAGTCGAATCGAAAAGGAACAAATGAATGTTCTATCAGACTACCTGTCTTTTTGTAGTTGGATCTCCAAGTTTTTGGAATGCCCCAAATTCTACTTGAGCATCCAAATCTGGGTCGATACCAGCAAAAACATCTCTGAACAAGGTTCTAGCACCATGCCAAATGTGCCCGAAAAAGAAGAGCAGAGCAAACGAAGCATGTCCAAAAGTAAACCAACCCCTTGGACTGCTACGAAAAACACCATCCGATTTTAAAGTAGCACGATCTAATTCAAAAATTTCACCCAATTGAGCACGTCTAGCATATTTTTTCACAGTAGCTGGATCACTATAACTGACTCCATTTAGTTCGCCACCATAGAATTCAACAGTTACACCTACTTGTTCGACACTATACTTCGATTCTGCCCTTCGAAAAGGAACATCAGCTCTAACAATTCCGTCTCCGTCTACCAAAACAACCGGAAATGTTTCAAAAAAAGTAGGCATACGGCGTACAAAAAGTTCACGCCCCTCTTTGTCTCTAAAGATAGGATGTCCTAACCAACCGACGGCTATTCCATCTCCATTGTCCATTGAGCCCGCTCTAAACAATCCCCCTTTTGCCGGATTATTGCCGATGTAATCATAAAAAGCTAATTTTTCAGGAATTTTAGACCAAGCTTCTGATAAACTTTGATTTTCGGCTAGCCCAGCACCAACTCTTCGATATATTTCTTGCTGGAAGTATCCCTGATCCCATTGATAACGAGTGGGACCAAATAATTCAATCGGGGTAGTTGCTGAACCATACCACATAGTTCCAGCAACAACAAAAGCTGCAAAAAAGACAGCTGCGATACTACTGGAAAGGACGGTTTCAATATTTCCCATACGCAATCCTTTGTATAGACGTTGAGGTGGACGCACGCTAAGATGGAAAAGGCCCGCTAATATGCCCAATGTCCCTGCTGCAATATGATGAGAGGCTATTCCTCCCGGAACAAAAGGATCAAAACCTTCCACACCCCATGCGGGATTTACGGATTGTACCCTTCCAGTTAGTCCATAAGGATCGGACACCCATATTCCCGGACCGTACAATCCTGTTACATGAAATGCGCCAAAACCAAAACAAGCCACCCCTGCAAGAAATAAATGAATTCCAAAGATTTTTGGCAAATCCAAAGAAGGTTTTCCAGTACGTTCATCACAAAATATTTCTAGATCCCAATAGACCCAATGCCAGATAGCCGCCAAAAAGCACAAGCCTGAAAACACAATATGTGCCCCGGCCACACCTTCGTAACTCCAAATACCCGGATTCGTTATAGTCCCTCCTGTGATATTCCAACCACCCCACGAATTGGTTATTCCTAAACGAGTCATGAAGGGTATAACGAACATACCCTGTCTCCACATTGGGTCAAGAACAGGGTCAGAGGGATCAAAAACTGCTAATTCATATAGAGCCATCGAACCGGCCCAACCAGCAACCAGAGCTGTATGCATTATATGGACAGAAAGTAAACGGCCGGGATCATTTAATACAACGGTATGAACACGATACCAAGGCAAACCCATGAAAATACCTCTTATATCAACAAAAAATAGACACTATGTAACTTTATTGCACTGTAAAAAACTATACTATGGACCCTCCCCTTTCAGTAGATTATCTCGCATAAACAATTAATATTTGTTCTAGTTTTTTAGTAATAATGGAACAATTCTATTCGTAGGAACAAAAAGAAGCAGATCTATTCTATACCCGATAAGTAACAATACGCAATGGGGGGGGGTGACTTTATTTTATATGAGTGTTTCTATTGGATATGGGTGTTTATATCAGTGAATGCAGACATATCCAAGGACGACCTATTCGTCAAAACTTGCCTTTATTCATTTTGTATTCTTTTTTATATATATAATTTTTCTGATTTTAAAGAGAAATCGGTAAAATAAAGAAAAGAATTTGGTTGGAAAAGGAATCAATTTCCTATTATTTGTATTTTCTTGACTTTGAAAATAGGAAGATGGGAATAAAACAAATATTTGTTTGATTAAAAGTAAAAGAGTATTTAAAAAATTATACATAGAATTCTTATCACGTTTTAGCATTAAAGTAAAAGAGACAACAAAGTAAAAAAAATAGCCAACTTCATTTTTTGACTTTTATGCCTATCGGTGTGCCAAAAGTACCCTATCTTGTTCCAGGTGACGATGAAGCATCTTGGATTGACTTATACAATCGACTTTATCAAGAACGACTGCTTTTTTTAGGCCAAGAGATCAACAGTGAAATTTCCAATCAACTTGTTGGCCTTATGATATTTCTCAGTCTAGAAGACAAGAACAAAGATTTGTATCTATTGATAAACTCTCCAGGCGGAGAGGTAATTTCTGGGATGGGTATTTTTGATACTATGCAACTGATAGAAGCCGAAGTACAAACAATATGCGTAGGATTAGCCGCTTCAATGGGATCTCTTCTTTTGGTAGGAGGAGAAATTACCAAACGTCTAGCATTCCCTCGCGCTAGGGTAATGATCCATCAACCTGCTAGTTCGTTTTTTGAGGGACAAACGGTAGAATGTGTGCTGGAAGCGGATGAATTACTGAAAATGCGCAAAACGTTGACAATGATTTATGCCCAAAGAACGGGCAAACCTTTTTGGCAGATATACAAAGACATGGAAAGAGATCTTTATATGTCAGCAGAAGAAGCCCAAGCCTACGGAATTATTGATACGGTAGCCGATTCTTTGTGAATCGGCTCAAAAATGAGCAGAAAGGATTTCTCAAAACGAATGTATAGAATAATATATGGAGTATAGAATATATATATATATTTTTTATCCATATATAGTCATTTAGCTATACTTAGTATAATTTTGTAAATATACTTAGTATAAGTCTATATGAATTCTAGTGATTATAGTTACAATATAATAGTGATTATAGTTACAATATAAGAGATTTTCCTTTCTCTTTTTTCGGACTCCTAACCCCCTAGTGATTCTAGTTGTTACAACCCAACCCCCATCACTCGTGATTCTAGTAGCTACTCGGATATTTTCTTTTCTGTTTTTTCGCTTCGTACCCAACCCAACCGGATTTAATAGAATATTTCTATTTAATAGAATATTTCTAATAATTAATAGATTAATAGAATCTAAATAATTCATAATCATGGGGTTAGGATTGATCTAAACCAGCTTATTATATATACAACTCACCATGCCAACTATTAAACAACTTATTAGAAACACAAGACAGCCAATCCGAAATGTCACAAAATCTCCTGCTCTTCGGGGATGCCCTCAGCGCCGAGGAACGTGTACTAGGGTGTATGTGTGACTCGTTTAGATCATAGACTATTTTATGGTTTCGATTGGTGCAAACCGAATCACCTCACTTTGCAATTTAAGATGAAAAAGACTTTCCCATTGGTAACAAATGGTTATCCATTAAGCGGGAAAAATCCTATTTCAAATAAAGAAAATTTATGCCCTAAATTTTCCCTAAATTTAGCAAGAACGGACTAAGAGGGTCAACTACCCAGCTAATCTTCATACTTAAATACCGTTACTGTATAGATAGATTTCGTTGTGAAAGACCTATTACTAGATATTTCATGGGTAGAGCCCATGAGTGTGAACTGTACAAGTTAACAAGAACATTGAATAAATGAAAATTCAATGAAGGAAGGGGCTCCGGTGTATAGAGAGGACCTCACCGTTTAAAAAGTAATCATAGAAACGATGGAACCCACCATTTCTTTATCTATTTCTATTTAATTTATTATGTTTTTTTAATACCTAGTATCAATACAATTTATTATTTCTAGGTTAAATGCTTATAAAAAAAAAAGAAACAAATCGTGGGTGGGAAGGTTAGAGTAGCAAAAGCCATTGGAATTTTTATTTTATACATTGGAAGAATCCATTTTTGTTATTAATAGACTAGGAAGGATAAAAGAATAACTGAAAGAAAAAAATCAAATAGTTATTCATCAAAGTCTCATTTATTCAATGACCAGAATTAAAAGACAATGACCAGAATTAAAAGAGGATATATCGCTCGAAAACGGAGGGCAAAAATTCGTTTATTTACATCAAGCTTTCGCGGGGCTCATTCAAGACTTACTCGAACTATTTCGCAACAGAAAATAAAAGCTTTGGTTTCGGCTCATCGGGATAGAGATAGGAAAAAAAGAGATTATCGCGGTTTGTGGATCAGTCGAATAAATGCGGTAATTGGCGATAATAAGAAAAATGTATACTATATTTATAGTAAATTAATGCATAATCTGTACAAAAGGCAATTGCTTCTTAATCGTAAAATAGTTGCACAAATTGCTATATTAAAGGGGAATTGTCTTTTTATGATTGCCAACGAGATCAGATCATCAAAATAAAACCCGGAGATTGAACTCCGGGAAGGTGGTAGAATAGAAGAGATTTGTATGATAAAATAGAATTCATATAATAAAGTCATCAAAATGAACAACCACGCCAATAAAAAAAAAGATTTATTCTTTTTCACTAATTATCTTTTTTCTTACAACGCAACAACCCAATTGGATTGTCTTAGGTTTCAAACAAAATATCAATCCACATTTAATTTGATTTTAGATTCAAATTAAAATTCAATTGAAGAGTAATTCTATTTTTTTTTTTTTTTACGAACACTAGTAGTAGTTCTAGTGGTCGACTCGCTTTTTTCAAATTCCTTTTTTTCATTATTAACAAAAGGTGACGAATTCACAAAAGGTAACAAAGATAAAATACGAGCTTGTTTTATAGCAATTGTAATTAATCGTTGTTGTTTTAAGGTCAATCTATTGACGCGTCTAGATAATATTTTTCCTTGTTGACTAATAAATCGATAAAGTAAAATCATGTTTTTATAATCAATTCGATCCCCCGATTGGATCGGGGACAAAGGCCTACGAAAAGATCGCTTGGATTTAAGAAAGAGTCGCTTAGATTTATCCATGGTTTGTTTATTCCTATCCCCCAATCCCATTTATTATAAAATAAAGGATTTGTTTTATTTATATTCTTTATTATATATATATGTTGTTATATAATGAAATATATGCTATATAATATATATTATGTATATAATTTCATGTTATATATCTAATTTATATGTTATATATATAATTTATAGATTTATAGAATTTATAGAATATATCTGAAATATCATTTTTTCATCTACCTTGAAAGGGTGACACACAAGCGATCCATTTTATCTATTTCTTTATCTCTGCGTGAATCGTATGTTTGCAACAAAAGCGACAGAATTTTCTCAATTCCAATCGACTAGGCGTATTGTGTCGATTCTTTTGAGTAATATATCTGGAAATACCTGTTGATTTCTTATTAACACTCTTTTGATCACAACTGGTACATTCCAAAATAACTGTTATTCGGATATCTTTACCCTTGGCCATGAACCTCCTTTGGTTTTTTGATTCACTTAAATCTTCTATTTGGTTTTTTGATTCACTTAAATCTTCTATTTTCAGATTCGAATCGAAGAAGAAAAAAGGAACGAAAAAAAAGTAGAAGTTGATAATTCAAAATCAAATTTTGAAAGATTTTGTTCCAATTAATTTTATATAGTACAGTAATTATAATTAAGTAATACAATGATTTCTAACTATATTTCGAATCGCAGTACAGTATTTAATTTTTCAATTAAGTATCTTGTATGACATTATTGCCCCTGCCCTAGCATTCCATTTCTGGTCTCACTCTATTATTAATAGCAATGGAATTGAATTAATAATTCAATTCCATTGAAACCTGGGAAAAATTTCGAGTTTCATTGAGGCCAAATCCACCTTTCTTCTTTCTCTTTTTTTTCTAACTTATTCTTCTAAAAAAAAAGAAATAAATAAAGAAGAAGGAATTAATCACAGATATTTGATTGGATCTCTAATCTTCGTCACCCCTTTCCGTGCCAATAATTAGAATGAAAAAAATGGGAATATCAATGCATCCGGGAATAAACGATTGATTTCTATCAAGAGACCCGCTAAAATCCCGAACCATAGAGCGCTTACCACTGGTGCCACAGAGAGATATGTTTTTAGATCTCGCATTTCAAATCCTCCTTCTTTTTTTTCTTGTAATTTGTAATACATAATTACATATAGGAATATGATCAAATGGTTTTTTTATTAATAACCACTTGTATTTGTCTTGTCGGGAGAAGTCCCAATTCAAATTGAATTGTACAACAATTCATTAGATATTTTTTTATTTTTATAGAGTATTCTTTTTCTTTTTTTTAATAATATAATTATATTATATTTATATTCTCATATTTAACTATATTATTCTTTCTTATTCTATAGAATATTTTTCTTTTTTTATATTATATAAATATCATAGGATATGAAACTAAAAAAAAGAAAAAAATGACAGGATAGAAGGATATATGATATATATATAACGGAAAAATGTGGAAAACAAGATAAAGATTCTTTACAATGACATTGGAAACCAATGGAAAGGGATGTAGCGCAGCTTGGTAGCGCGTTTGTTTTGGGTACAAAATGTCACGGGTTCAAATCCTGTCATCCCTATCCCTAACTATTAGTTATCGTATGAGCAGTAACAAGAGATCAATTGAGACCGATTCAAATTGTACATACATACTCAATAGTTATCTATACTTATAGTTAACTATAGATAACTATTGAGAAAGTTAGTATATGCATGCAAGATGTATTGGCATCACAAAAATATTTATTTTGAAAATAAAGCGCTCTTAGTTCAGTTCGGTAGAACGCGGGTCTCCAAAACCCGATGTCGTAGGTTCAAATCCTACAGAGCGTGATTCCATTCTTGTTAGATTGAGAATGACACTGAAATAATGGAATAACAGTCTAATCTAAAGTCTGAATTTGACCCCCTGTGAATTAGGATTAAAACAAAGAAATAGGAGGTCAATAAACAAAAGAAATGTTACTTAATCAAAGGTCCAACTGATCACCACGTCGGTATTGTAAATATGCAGTTACAAATAATCCAGCCAAAGTAATAGGAATTAGACCTAACACGATTCCAAATAGAAAAACTTCAATCATTTGAATTTGTTTGAAAGGAAAAGAAAAAAGGGGGGGTAATATCTACCTTAAATATGAATCTGTATTGACTATGAATCTCAATGACCAAGAATTGGCAATTGACATGATAAGGAACTCTAGAATATCTATAATATCTCAAAATTTCCAATTCATTTCAAAATTTCAAATCAAATAAGTCGTATCTTATTCAGACTAATAAATAGACCCGAGGTTATAGTTAAAACCGCTAGTAAAAAACCGAAATAACTAGTTATAGTCGGCATAAGGAAACTAAATGAAATATGTTCTTTTTTTACATATGTTTATAAAGCACTTCCCTAAGTTTCCTTTTTTGAGACAAAAATAGGAAAATAAGCAAAAAATACCACTTGAAAGATACAATTGAAAATTATTGATTCATCAATCAATTATGACAGACGAACAAAAAGAAAAATATATTTACATAGGTAAGAAATCAATTCATCATCTCTGACATCTACCCATCCTGTGATTCCAAATCAACAGATTTATTAAGCAACTCGTGAGTTGAGTAAACTAATCTAATGAAAATATTTGCATTTTTTTTCTTTCTATTTATTATTTATATTTGAAATATAATAAAAGAAAAAAATAATTAAAATAAATTTGAATATGAATTCAAAAATAAAGAATAAAAACTTTCTTGTTTAACTTCATTCAACTTTGAATTAATATGGAATAAAATGGTAAAAATATCTATGTCGACCCCCCTTTTTTTTGTATCTAATTTGTTCTATTTTCATTGTTTACTTTAGAACAAAAGAAGACAGTGACCTTAGAATGCCCTTTACTTGTTGACTTTGATTTTCACTTATTTATTAGATTTAGTAATGAGTCCCATTCTTCTAATATCTAGAACGAAAAGAAAAAGGTATCAGATCACTCGGAACTAGGGTTCCGCGGTTTTTTTGTCTTTTCATTATATTTAAAAATAAAGCTCTATCCTTGTAATTAAGTAATTAAGCCAAGAAAGAGCATTAGCCTTTTTGTGTTTAATACAAGAACAACTAATCTGATTTTGAAGAAAAAGAAATGGTATTAGTTATTATTTTTAGTATCTATTACGGCTATTATTGTTACGAGTTACTAGACGACTAACCAATTCAATTCTTTAAAATGAAAAAAGAGGGGGTTCTAACAAAAAACATCTTCGACAACCACAAAAAGCATATTTCTAGATTTCGCATCTAATTGAATTGTCGAAATCTGATAATTTCCTCCATGAATTATTAGAAACCTATTCGCCCTATTCACTTTTTAATTAATCCTCAGTTTCTAGTCCGAAGCTAATAATGAATGTGGAGAACCCTCATCTTATACTTTCAAACTTTGAGGAATTTTCTATTCAGTACATCCGAAAGAACCAACAAGGAAAAAAGAAAGAAATTATCTAGTACTTGATCTCGACACAGATTGTGAAATTTCGTTGCTGTGTTAGAAGAAGGATAGCTATACTGATTCGGTATACTCGAAAGAGACCCTTGGTACAAAATTGACGATCTAACAAAGATTGTATTTCAGTAAATTTCTACTTACTGATTTCATCTTTTATGGAATCGATCCCCCTTTGACTGTATAAGAATATGTGGAGCTCGGCATGTCTGGAAGCACAGGAGAACGTTCTTTTGCTGATATTATTACCAGTATTCGATACTGGATTATTCATAGCATTACTATACCCTCCCTATTCATTGCGGGTTGGTTATTTGTTAGCACGGGTTTAGCTTACGATGTTTTTGGAAGCCCCCGCCCAAACGAGTATTTTA